AGAAGAGGATTTCTTCTAATTCTATGAACTTTTCTAGAATACTTTTTTCTTTAATATCATTCCAAAAAAATTTTGATTGACCAATATTGAACCAATTAGTAACCCAAGATTCTATACTTTTAGTAAATAAGAGAGAAATCCACCAAGGGAAAAATACTATAGATGCAAGATACAAAAAGGGAGGGAATGCTTTCTTTTTTGCCATTTTTTCATCTGTCAATTGTTAATGAACTCACTTCATTTGTCGACTCTATGTAATCAAGTATTTCTTTCACACCTGAGTTAGTGACAAGATATCAAACCTATGAATCTATTTGATTTTGTTTGAATAGCTAAACAGAATAGAGAAATCAACTAAGACTCTACGTCGAATTCGAATGAAAAAATACTAAAAAAATATTATTTCTACATATCTCAATTCATCAAATCCCAAACAAGTGTCTGCTTTCTATGAATGGACAAAAGACGTACTTTCCTAAATGAATATTATTTAGATTTTGAAACGAAATTACTATTTTTCTATCACAATCTCAAATATATATATATTTTTTTTTGAATTCCAAGATTACCTATAGCCACGAATAGAAGAATTCAGAGAAAGAGATTGTGATGATCACAAAAAATGAGCGAGAACAGAAGATAGAAGCCAGTTATCATTATTACAAAAACCATTATTGGTTAGTAAGAACCACACAAGAAAGGATACAAAACAAAAAGAAAATAATTTACAAGATAGGATTTATCCACATTTCAAGCATCACTTACAAGAAATATTGAACGAAAAAAAAAAAAAGTAATTTATTTTGAAATCATTTGATCTATGAGAAAAATTGATTCTAGTCGTTCTATTTCGAACTTGTTTAAATTGAGTTACATGGATTTAAATACGTCTAACCCCCCCCCCAATTTTTTTTGTTTTAGGGTTGTTCCTTATACATCGACTTTAGCTGGATTGAAGGTTCGTAAGAACCTTCATTATCTTATAGTCTTATAGAAAAACAAAATTCTTGCATTTTTTCCCGCCTGCTGAGAAAGCATTCGTTTTTCCGCCCAGCTACTTTTCTCAAAAGACTTCAATTGGTACGCGCAAGAAATAGGCCAATTCGGCGGCTTTTTGTTCAATTTCTCGTGGAGTCAAATTCTCATCAGTACGAGTCAACGCAATAGCACCACGACCTCTAATATCCATATAAAGGACACGGCGAGCATAAATACCCTCTTTCACTTCTATTCTAACGGATTGAATATCCTTTATAAGAAATCGGAGGAATATGCGGCGATTTTTTCCAGGAAATCCCCAACGAAAAATACACACTATTCCTTCTTTTCTATCAAATCTATCATAACCACTACCTACATTCCAGGAAATTGTGCACCACAAATAGGAACTAATAAAGAGACCGGCGATCCCGTAGAAAGACATCACGATCCCTTGGGGAAAAAAAAAAATTTGCTGAGACGGAAAAAAAGATATCAAGTTTCTACCAAGATAGCTAGAAGTTCCAACCAATAAGAATCCTAATGAACCTAAAAAAACGACAAGGGCCCAGAAAAAATTACTTAGTTTGCGAGACCCCGTTATAAGTTCTATCCATATATGTTCTGATCGCCAACTCATACTTGATCCGATTTCATTGTATTGGAATTGGGAGAATACCCCAAATTATTTTGACTTTACTTTTTTTGTTTCCGAAGGAACTCTCATCAACTAGCACTAGTTTGGTGGGAACTAGCACTAGTTTGATGTGAACCTTTAGTAAAAAGTAATTCATCAAATTGGTTCGATCTAAAATAATAACATACCCTTCATGTGATCCGAATATACATGTTGATCCACCAACTTTTCACATTTTAGGCCTCCAGCCACCGGATCTATTTACAACTGTTGACTCCTAGATCATTTTCTGGAGGCATAAGAGCTTTTTTCACGGAAATCACACGTTATGCGAAAAAAAAATTGGAGGTTGGTTCCCGGCAGATCTAAACAATTTTATTTTTTTGAATATGAAGAAATAAAGAAGCCATTGCAATTGCCGGAAATACTAGGCCTACTAAAGGCACAAAAATAGAGGGAAAATTGAAAGTTGTCATAAAATGGGTACCTCGGTTTACTATTTGCACTTGTTATTTTTTATTTATAATAATTAAAAATTATAATTATTAAAAATTTCTAGTTATTATTAATTAATTTAAAAATTCTTAGTAGAGATATAAGTATCTATAGATCTAATCTAAGTGAGTATATAAAATAAGTCCAAGGAATATAGAACGAAATAAATGGACTTATTCGTCTTTCTACATCAAAGATACGTATGACAATCAACTTTATTAGTTTTCTGCATCTCTTTGTCTTTTGGTCTTGTCTTTGAATTTTATTTTAATAAAGAAAGAGTTTCTTACAAATTTTCGAAAGAAATAAATGGATACGTTATTACATTATCTTTTATGAGATGACTCATAGACCTTACATATTCTAATTCTATTTTTGGAGATGGAGAAA